GAAGTCAGAATCCATTTTCCTTGATACCTAACATAATGAATAAAAGGATCCTTTAAGAACCATAGGATACCCTGAAAATGCTTAGTATATACTTTCCCAAAATGTTCTAACTTTAGGTAGAAATACACTCGTACAAGAAAGGCTTCGTAAGATGTTGATACTAAATGAGAGTATTGGTTGCGTATAAAAACGAAGATGGATTCAAATTCAAATACAAAGTAATTATATAGGAACAATAAGAATCTCTTATTTTTTGAAACAGATCTCTTTAAAATAATAACACTATTACAATACTCATAAAGAAAGAATCGCAACAAATGCAAACAGGAAATATCTTTTACCCAGTAACGAATAGTTTGAACCAAGATTTCAAAATGGATAGGGTGAGGTATCAATATATCTAACACATAATTTAAACGTGAAAATTTATCCTCTAAAAAAGGAAATATGGAATGAATTGATCGTAAATTTTGGTAGTTTTTTAATTCTTTTCCTTTTAGGTAAGATATTAATCGCATAGAAAATGGAATTTCCGCAATAGCGGCAAATCCCTCCGAGATCCATTGAGAATAAAAATTTTTATTGGGTACAAGAAATTCATTTCTGTTAAAATCATTAATAGAAAGAATAAAATGATTCTGTTTATACATTCGAATAACTAAACGCTTTATAACTAGTAAACTGTACTTTGTGTCATACCCTTTCTTTTTTTTTGAAAAAAGAATTGACCTATTTAACCCTAAATACTGATCATGTACAAGTGCATAAATATATTCCTGAAATATAAGTGGATATAAAAAATCATCTTGCCAAGCTATGTCTAGTTCTAAATATCCTTGAAATTCCTCCATATAAAACGAGCCCGGAAACAAAAGGAAAAGTAGAGAGTTTCGTGGATTATAAAATGATACATAGTGCGATATAGTCAAAACAAGGTATTCTAGTCCAAAAAATAGATAGATACCTCGGAGACAAGTAAACTCAGAAACGGACCTCTATTTTTTTCCATCTAATAGGTTTCTTTCTTTATAGTTATAGGATAACTGGATGGTTAGAAATCTTTTATTTTATCAACCCAATCGCTCTTTTGATTTTGGAAAAAAGTATCCTTATCAATATACTGTTTCTTTTACACATTAAGCGCCATTTTATTTTATAATCAAATATAATAAAATGTAAAATGGCTAATAGTTAGGATTCACTAAAAAATTGGTAAGACACTCTTGGAAAAGCCTTTCCCGCACCAGTCACTAATCCTTTTTTAACGTTTAATTAGCGCGCGGGTAATTGTTCCAATTAAGAACATAAGCTCGTTGCTTTTTTTACATACAATTAGCGCCATAAGGCTCGATCCATGTATTCAATCGACCCAACCTCGAATTCCTTTAGTTCTTATTAAATCGGTACAAAAACTTTAGTTGAATTCGTAGAACGAAAGGAATTCATAATTATACATTGATACGACATGCTCTTTTTTCCATTAATTCTTTTCAGGATCAGTCGTGGTCTTACAAACTCTACCGATGGTATGGACGAATCACTTGCTTCATCCAAATGCGTAAAAGACCCTAGCCGCACTTAAAAGCCGAGTACTCTACCGTTGAGTTAGCAACCCAAAGAGAGTATGTAGATACAATCGAGATCAAAATAAAATTAATTTATTAATAATTAAATAAATTAGACAAGACAATCAAAGCCAAAGCATTTAATTAGAAAAAAAGAGAAAAAAGTGTACCCATTTACACTCGAATTATATTTGTTCATTACACTCTTGTCAATATGTCTGTGAAAAAAATACGAGAAATGATATCAATCAATTAAATAAAGAACTTGTGTTGAATTGGCACTATCTAAATAAGGTAGATAATTATAAAGAAATGTAGATAATTATAAAGAAATGTAGATAAAAATAAAAAAGAAGTAGAAAAAATATCAATATAGAACAAAATAAGGTTTGAATAATAAAGAAAATATTTTTTTTATTTTTATATCAAACTAAAAGAAATTATTTTAATTATATTATAATATATATAATAATAACATACGACACACTCAAGTCTCTTTCTTGTTGTATTTAATTAAGTTAATTTCGTTTCATTAGGATTTAAAACCGCTGCCCTCGTTAAAATATCATAAACAGTTTCGGTAGGTTTAGCGCCCCTTTCAATAAAATATAGAATAGCGGGAACATTTAAATAAGTTTGATTCTTTATCGGATCATAAAAACCAACCTTCCGAAGATCTCTTCCTTCTCTTCGGGATCGAACATCAATTGCAACAATTCGATAGACGGCTTATTTGGATAGATTATACGAATAATACCCCCCCTAGAAACGTATAAGAAGTTTTCTCCTCCTACGGCTCAAGAAAAATGATTTTTTATTGTTATTTTTTTTGTCAAGTTATGTAGATATAAAGATAAAGCAAAAAAATCCAAAAAATAATAAAATTAATTAGACTAAGAATTAAGTCCCCTTTTGCTCTTATTCTTCTTTCCGGAAAAACCATTTGTACTCATAACTCAAGTTTAATAACTCTCTAATAGTCCAAAAGAAACATTTCATTTATTGAGTGGTCTCTAACCCCCCATTTTGTCTGGCTTATTTAATCTCTATTGGAATTCTTCATTCTAATCCACTTGTTGTTACAATTGAGAATGAAAAGGGTCTTTCCTTGTTTCGGAATCTCTTTGCTTTGAATCATTAGGTTTATACATTACTTCGTTGATTTTAAATTCTTTCAAAATGGTAGCAACATACCCTTTTTGTGATTGTTTATCAAATAAAAGAATCATAGAAACGCTTGATTCTCTTAAGATATATTTTTTCTCGAAAAAGGTTTATCAATTCCAACAAAATTTACTGTAAACTTGGTGGCATTGGATCCTTTTTAGTTTTCTGTTAAAAATATACTTACGAAGTTGTTTTAATTTATTCATTCACACTAACCCTAGATTCTTGCTCTTAAGAAATGAATCAATGCTTTCTACCCGAGCTCCATCATGTACTATTTAAAATTAACTACAGCCCCCCCAAAAAGTGTGGGTTCTAGTCTAACAGAACAGGGGATGTCGAGCCAAGAGCAACTTTTTCATACAAAATGATGGATATAAAAATCCACACCAGATCATGTCCTTCAAGTCGCACGTTGCTTTCGACCACATCGTTTCAAACGAAGTTTTACCATAACATTCCTCAAATTTTAACCCGTTGCAATTGATTCAATTATGAAATCATGAATAGTCATTGGTTTAGTTGGTACATATAAGGCAAATAGAATGTATGAATCACCTTTACTTTTAACCATTACAAAAAATTATACTTATTTTAGTCATAGTCATCCGTTATTGTATAATAAACAAAATACGAAATAGTTCGAAATTCAGTTAAAAAAATCTGTTACATATGTGTATTTTGATAGTTAGATTAGAAATGCGATTTGGATAGATATTGAAATTGACACTTTTTCTTGTTGATTAACTTCTATCGACTCCCCCCGCTCGGGAGTCATAACCTTCCTCCAAAGCGTCTTTAGTTACAAAACCACAAACAGGTAAATGAAGTATTTGTTCTTCCTTGTTATTTTACCTCAACATAGTTCACATTAGGAGCCTTTAATCCTATGTGATTGCATTCAAATAGACATTTTTACTCGGAATGCATCTTTGAGAATATTTAATTCATATTATACTAAAGATTATATTCATTCAAATTTTATTTAGATAAATACACCGAGGTATATGCTAGTCTAACCCCCATTTTAATTGAACTTTAAAATTAAAAAAATCAATTTATTATCTTGCCTATATGAAATCACAATTAGATTAAGTTTTATATGTCTGTGCTTTGAACTCAATTCCGTTTGTGAAACAGATATAATTGCGAAACGAATCTTGAAGAAAACAAGATAAAGAAGAATAAAATTCTATCTATATAAGACTAAACTTTACAGCCCCTTGGTAAAAAAAAAATGATGATTGAATACATATGCTCTGGGACGGAAGGATTCGAACCTCCGAATAGCGGGACCAAAACCCGTTGCCTTACCACTTGGCCACGCCCCATTTAGATTTATAATCTAGTAATTTAGAATAATATTGTTATTGATTATTCGTCAATTGCAGCCCAAATATCTATAAAATCCAGTCGAGTATTCTTAGGATTTTCACCCGTGTATATATAAAATTAAACTGAATTTCTTGATCATTACATATAATTCAATTAAGATAATGTATGAAAGTATGATTTCTTCTATTCTCTTTTGATTTTAGAATGGAAGAGGTTTTGATTGAGTAAGTTTCAAATAAATACAAGAAAGGATTTTTGATCTAATTTGCTTTCTTCATTTGTAACTTATTTTATATCAATAACTCAATCAAAATACAATTGCAATAATCTTCAAGAAAAAAGATGTCTGCTATGCTTAATAGCTTTAGTTTTATCTGTATTTGTCTTAATTCTTCAAGTAGTTTTTTATTCGCTAAACTGCCCGAGGCCTATGCATTTTTGAGTCCAATCGTCGATTTTATGCCAGTCATACCTCTACTCTTTTTTCTATTAGCGTTTGTTTGGCAAGCTGCTGTCAGTTTTCGATGATATTTAAAATTAATGATTTATTTAATAAAAAATTCGAATACCATTATACTAATGAAGATAAATATAAAAAAAGTATTAAATAGCCTCGAAAAATTGAATTAACTCCCTTTTTGTTATAACAAAGATTTCTGTGAAAGACCCTATTAAGTCTTCCTCCGCCATTTGGGTAGGAAAACTTTTTTTTATTAGAGAAAAGGGAGTCTCCTAACCCTTCTACAAATTTATTTTTTTCGATGTCCAGAAACTACTGAAATTTTCGGTGTCAAATCAAAATAGAATATATTATATAGGGGAATCTAGTCTCTTTTTTGACCAAAAAGATCTTGGAGATTTTGTAATGCTTACTCTCAAACTCTTCGTTTACACAGTAGTGATATTCTTTGTTTCTCTCTTCATTTTCGGATT